TTATAAATCTAAACAGGGAGATGTCGATAGACACAAAAAAGAAGGCATAGTAATCTTTGACGAACAGACGAAAAGGAGAAAAAATTATTATTATTTCAATATAAGACGACACAAGAAAGGGCAGAAAATAAATCCTTTCTTGTGTCGAATAGAAGATTAGGAAGACTCGTAATGTAATCCCTCCTAGAAATATTTGTTCCTTTCCTTTATCCTGCCCTTTCCTTAGATTATTTTCCTTTGTATGCCTATTGTCTATTACTAAGAATGGGATACAAGTAATGAATTCCAGACATACGACGAAAACAATATAAACAAAGCAACAAGGGGTTTACAGAATTTTTGACCATACATAATTGTATCGATCGACAAAAATTTGCGCTTTTTACTTTACCAACTCAATGTTAAAGGATCTCTGGATTTAGAAATTCATTTCGTACAATTGAACCTTTTCAAACTGTTTCTTTTTAAGAACCAAAAAAATTTGTGCCAAAATAACAGATGCCAAGAAGAACAAAAGGCCTTGGACGCGTAATGGATCTTGAAGCACTATTTCTGCATCTCCCTGACCAAACCCCCCCACATTAGGATTGCTTGTTAATGGTTGATCAAGCTTGATAGATTCACCCTCTGAAACAAGAAGTTCTGGTCCTGGAGGTATAATATCAACCACTTTATGTCCATCCGGTGCATCAACTATGGTTATTTCATATCCCCCCTTTTCTTTACGTACTATTTTGCTTACTATTCCTGCCGATGTAGCATTATAGACTGTATTGTTACTCTTGCTCCCATCAGGGTAAATCTGACCCCTTCCTCTATTCCCACCCACATATATTGGATATTTTAAGAAGTGAACGTCTTTCCTCGTAGCAGGATCGGGGGAAAGAATAGGAAAGACAATTTCACTATATTTCTGACCGGGAACAGGACCTATCACAAGAATATTTCTTTTATTTGGACGATAACTCTGAAAGGATAGATTTCCCATCTTTTCTTTCACCTCAGGAGAAATGCGATCCGGGGGGGCTAATTCGAATCCCTCGGGTAAAAGAAGAACAGCCCCTACATTCAAAGCCCCCTTTTTCCCATTAGCAAGAACTTGTTTCAGTTGCGTATCATAAGGGATTCGCACAACTGCTTCAAAGACAGTATCAGGAAGCACAGCTTGCGGAACTTCAATATCCACGGGCTTATTAGCTAAATGGCAATTGGCACATACAATTCGGCCAGTTGCTTCCCGCGGATTTTCATAACCCTGCTGCGCAAAAATGGGATATGCATTTGAAATAGATGCCCGAGTTATTACATATATCATGATCGATACAGAAATGGATCGAGTCATCTGTTCCTTTACCCAAGAAAAAATATTTCTATTTTGCATGGTCCAATCATTGATCCCGGAATTTCTACAATAAATTAGAAAGGTAGCTAGCTAGTATAGTTCCCTATCCACGAGTCTGCCATTGTACTGAAATATAGGACGAATATCCTGAACAGGTAGAAGTCTAAAGAATAAGTAAGATTGAAAATACTTTGTTTATTCTTTATACGCGAAGAAACATTCTTATTTGATTGCTATCAGGGGATCAAATGAGTTCTTCATTCGTTCATTGAATGATAAATGACTACAAGTGAAGGAGATACACGATTTAAATAATGGAAGATCCAATATTTCACAATTGTATCTAGAATAACTGGAAAAGTGGAAACAAGACCGGATATAATTTGATCATTATGAGCCAATCCAAAATCATTGTAGACCGAACCAATCATAAGTTCCCAACCATGGGTCGAATGAAATCCGATCCATAAATCAGTAACTAAAAGAATCGAAAAAGCTTTTATTGTGTCACTCAAGTTATAGAGTAATTCTTGAACCCAAGAATTAAGAATGACAAGTTCTTCATTACCCAGAATAAAATAACCACTTAGAATAGCGAAACATATTATATTTGTCGAGAAATGAAAAATGATATGGAAATGATACTCTTTCTGTGTTTTGACTAATTGTATCGTTTCCTTGTGTATTCCTATACGAGGTTTTTGTATATGTGTTTCCGGGTATTCCTTTATCATTTCGTCCAACAGAAATAGTTCTTCTAATTCTATGAATTTTTCTAGAACGTTTTTCTCTTGAATATCATTCAAGAAAGTTTCGGATTGCCGGGTATTCCACCAATTAATAGCCCAAGGTTCCAAACTTTTATTAAATGAGAGAGAGACCCACCAAGGCAAAAATACTATAAATACAAGATATGGGAGGGAAGTCAACGCTTTCCTTTTTTTCATTTTTTTTTTTTAGTGAATTGTTAATGAATCTGCTCCATTCGTCGATTCTATACTGATATTTCTATTTCTCTGAACACGAATTCTATAACTATAACAAGGTATCAAACCTATGTATCTATTCCCATTTTTGTTTACAAATTGAGTCCTTAGATCTATAAAAAATATAGAAATAGAATAAGGGTCCTTTATAATTCTCAGAGATATCTCAATTGGGTAAATTTCAATTAATTTTATCTTCATTTGTTCCTGTCTGTCGATGAATACTCGAAAACCTGCTTGAAGTAAGGAATATTATTCGAATTTCGAGACGAAAAAAGCCTCCAGGATCAATTAATTATTTCGAAATGTTTCACCGCCTAACCACAGTTTAGGAATAACATATCAATTCATCTTGGTTATAAAAAGATGAATTCTGTATTACGATTACGAAATAACTGTTCGGATATGTTTGATGAATGCATACCTATTAGACTTTTTACTAGTATAAATTGGGCCCGATACACATACAAAAAATTGTTTTTGGTATACAAAAAGTTGCTTTTTATTATAGTTTAGTTGTTCCATATAAGCGCTCCCGCTTTTGTTTTCTTCTATGTGAATTGTCCCGCCAACGGAAGTGTGGGAAATCAAATCCTAATATGTTTTGTTTTGCTCGAATGAACTTTCTGAATAAACTTCAATTGTATTAAAAATGGAATTATCAAGTTACTTCCCTCATACTGAGGAAACATTAATCTGAGAAAACATTAATTCTTCAGTTCATTTCAAAATACTTCAATTGGTACCCGCAAGAAATAGGCTAATTCGGCAGCTTTTTGTTCAATTTCTCGTGGAGTAAGATTCTCATCAGTGCCAGTCAAGGGAAGGGCTCCTTGGCCCCTGATTTCCATATAAAGGACACGACGAGGATAAAGACCCTCTTTAATCTCTATTCTGATGGATTGGATATCTCTCATAAGGAAACGAAGGAAAATACGACGATTTATTCCAGGAAATCCCCAACGAAAAATACAAACTATTCCTTTTTTTCTATCAAATTGGTCATAACCACTACCTACATTCCACGCAATTGTACACCACAAATAGGAACTAATGAATAGACCCGCGATCCCATAGAAAGACATCACGATCCCTTGTGGAAAAAAAACGATTTGCTGAGATGGAAATACGGATATAAGATTCCTACCAAGATAACTGGAAGTTCCAACTACTAAGAACCCTAATGAACCTAAAAAAAGGATACAGGCCCAACAAAAATTACTTGTTTTTCGAGACCCCGTTATAAGTTCTATCCATATATGTTCTGATCGCCAGTTCATACTATACTTATACTATACTAGATCCTGTTGTATTCGATTGGAATTGAGAGAATAACCCAAATGAATTTGACTTTACTTTTCTTGACCCCGAAGTAACTCTCATTAACTAGCACTATTTTGACGGGAACTATTATATTAGGAATAATTGGTTAGATACATTGACTTTCTATTTAATAAAATTTAATAAAATAAAGTATTCGCCGATATATTTTTAACCAGTTGTACTTGCATATAATATGCATGCATTTATGTGGATATTATGTATCCGTATGCATATCTGTCGTTCATTTGTGTTCGGAAAGAGCCACATATCGTATCATATTACACTAACTAAATATCTGTATTATGATCTAGTGTTGAAATAAATTGATGAGATTTGGTCCCATCGAATTTAGACAATCTTATTTTTTTGGACATGAAGAAATAAAGAAGCCATTGCCATTGCCGGAAATACTAGGCCCACTAAAGGCACAAAAATGGAGGGTAAGTTGAAATCTGTCATAGAATGGATGTCCCAATTTAATATTTGTACCTATTATAAAAATATCTTATGATAAATTAAGTATATCTATTATTATTATAATATTATTATTATAAATAATATTAAGTCGTTAATAAGAATAAGTGCAAGGAATGTAGAATTGAATTAAGTGTACCTATTCATCTTTCCACATAAATATGTATGATAATTCACTTTAAGATAAGAAATTTTATTATTCTTCTTCCCCCATCCTTTCTTCTTTCTATTTTTCTAATAAGGGATTTTTGATTAAAAAGTTTATTATTTATTATGAGTTCACGACTTTCACTATAATCCGATCCAACAAAAAAAAAACGGCGACTCGATTCTATAATAAAAAAAGAAAAAGCGGGGGTTCTTGATAGATATAGAAATCACTTCTTTCTATATGTCTTCCATACCATATATGTCTTCTAAATTAATTATACTCATATAATTATAATAATTATATTATAATTATATATAATTATATAAGTATAAGAAATTATATTATATATATTATATATATATATTATATAAGTAAAATTATATTATATATATTATATATATATATTATATAAGTATAAGATAAGTACAAGAGTATAAGATAAGTACAAGAAATAAATTATATAATATAAAATATATAATATAAAATAATATAAATTAAATTAAGATATAAATTAAATTAAGATATATATATATATATTATTATATATATATTATTGATATTATTGTCTATATTAAAAATTAAATTAATAATTAATAATACGTAAGAAGGCCGGATAAAATTATTTTTATTTTCTTTCTGTCTTTCCTTTACCCAATTCTTCGGAAGGAGAAACTCACTCTTTTCTTTTTTTTTTTTTTATCCTATTGATTGATAAAGGGTTTCTGATTACTAATCATGAATAGGGGTAAGATAAAAAATAGATCTGAAGGAAAAGATAAAATAAAAAATAATTATCCGAAACTTCTGACTCTTACTACAATACAAGTATAACTTAAATTTTTTTGATTACGATGAACTAAATAGAAATACTCGTTCGCTACAAATAATTGAATCGAGTGCTATACTTTAATTTCTTGAATTTTGATTCAGAGGAAAGAAACCGTGGAGCTGAAATAACTCACTCAGAACACCCTTTAAAGGATTACGTGGTACGATTGGGTCGAATAAGCCCTTATGGAATGAATACTCAGCCGCTTGTGAACCGTCGGGTACTTTTTTTTTCAATGTTTGTTCAATTACTCTTTTACCCGCAAATGCAATGCAGGCATTTGGTTCAGCAATAATGACATCCCCCAACATACCAAAACTGGCTGTTACTCCACCGGTTGTAGGAGATGTAAGGATTGAAACATATAAGGACTTTTTATTTGATTGATAATTATATAAAGCGGAAGAGATTTTAGCCATTTGCATCAAGCTTAAACTTCCTTCTTGCATGCGTGCTCCCCCAGAAGCACACACAATAATGACAGGTAAAGATCGATTAGTAGCATACTCGATCAAACGGGTGATTTTCTCGCCGACTACGGATCCCATACTACCCCCCATGAACTGAAAATCCATAACCCCAATTGCTATAGGAATACCGTTTAGCTGACCTATGCCTGTTTGAACAGCTTCAGTTAAACCTGTCTTTCTTTGATAAGAATCAATACGATCTTTATAAGGTTCTTCCTCTGAATGAAATTCAATAGAGTCTATAGGAACCATACCTTCATCCATAGGATCCCAAGTGCCCGGATCAATCGAAAGTTCGATTCTATCTGAACTACTCATTTTCAAATGATATCCACACTGTTCACAAATATGCATTTTTAACTTCAAAAATTTTTCAAAATTTAATCCAAAACAGTTTTCACATTGAACCCATAAATGTCTGTATTTTGTATTTATATCGAAATCATTAGACTTTCCTCTTATATTGAAATCCTCGCCATTAATACGAGTTTTTATACTAGAATTCCCGCTTTTACTACGACTTACACGTTCAGTACAAATGCAACTATAAATATAACTGTTACTGTAATTGTCGGTACCGCCTGAAATAGAACTGCTGACTTCAAAACGAAGATAAGTATCAATGCAACTATTAATGTGATTATTCCAACTAGATTGAATATCATACATGTAATGATAATCGTAGTGATTCTTACTTTTAGACCCGCTATTCAAATAACTGGGAAAAAAACTTTCTAGTTCACTTAAAAAAGAACTATCATTCTCAAAAATCTGATTTTCAATATCAAAATATACAGAATAACTGTCACCATTACTATCCCTAACTAAAAAAGTGTCATCAGAGATCAAACTCCAAATATTAAATAAATAATCAACATTACTGAAAGTATAACTGTCACTATTACTCCAACTAGGAGTGTTTTTCCCCGTATTATTTATAATGGGTTCTTCACTTCCACTGGTATTTCCAATAGTATCAGAACTATCCATTGATTTACTTAACCCACACCTATGTTCTAACTTTTCGTTAAACAACATCGAATTGAACCACCATTTTTCCATAGAGTCTTACCATCCCCTATTTGATGAAAATACAATAGATGAATAGTCATTCGATGAATAATCATTTTACTATTTGATTTCCTATCAGAATTAAGCATATGAATCCAATCACTAGGATTGTTAACTAACAACTAATGAGTATTGAAAGAAATCATTCTCTTTTTGGGGGAAGCCGGGGGTATCACTTCGATATACCGATATACATATATATATATATATTATGATAGAAGATAGATATGATAGAATCTTTTTCTCAATTATCACTATAAAGACAGGTTTCTTTCATGTCATGTACAAATTCTCAAGGAAAAGATAAGATAAATAGTTCTTTCTTTTCTTCTTATAAATTTATAAATGAATTCTTCATTCTAATAGAATCTCGTATCGTATAATTAAATAATACGTTTGTATTGCAACATGAACGAAAAAGACAATATACAGAACGGTTAGAAGGCGCCCTTCCCTGGCTTGATCTATGGTCTGAAGTTATAGAATAGAATAGAATAGAAAATGATCCGCCAATAATCCCAAGTAACCATAGGATTAATTATGTATCCAACAATAAAATAAACAATAGAAATATGGGGTTGTTTTGTCTTCGACCTTATCTTGTATTTAGATCTTGTATATATTAGGTAAAATCGGTGTATATGAATCCGTGTATGTGTATATTGTATATATTGTATGTATATGAAATATATATACACTATGCTTCCTTAATACTTACTATAGTACTATAGTATATATTTCTATTATTAATAATTAATATAAGAAATAATTAATATAAGAAATATAATACTAGTATACTAGTAAGAAGTATAAGAAGAAGTATAAGATATACTATAAGAAGTATAAGATACTCA